TGGCTGGATTATTCGTAACTGCATATTTACAATACAGACGTGGTGATCAGTTGGAACTTTGATTAATTAACATCCTTTTTTTGATTGACCTCCTACTTCCTTTAATTCGCGGGAGGTCAAATTTTGATTGGTTTAATTATTTTGGTGGTAATTTTCGACCTAGCGCGACTAACAAGAACACAGAATCACGCTCTGTAGGATTTGAACCTACGACATCGGGTTTTGGAGACCCACGTTCTACCGAACTGAACTAAGAGCGCTTTAGTATCACAATGAATATTTCATAACCCCAACCCGTCTTGCATATATACTATACATAAAATGAAAGATTTTTTGTGTATGTCCAATTTTCTTTTAATCGATCTCAATTGATCCCCCGTTACTGTTCAGAAGATAAGTAATAGGTAGGGATGACAGGATTTGAACCCGTGACATTTTGTACCCAAAACAAACGCGCTACCAAGCTGCGCTACATCCCTTTCAATTGGTCTACAATGTCATTGTAGAGAATCCCTGCTTTGTTTTCCATATCTTTATTTCCTCCATTGATATACACAAATATCTTGTCATTTCTCCTTTTTGGTCTCATATAATAATATAATTATATTAAAAATAGTAAAAGACTTCTATTATATTTCTATTATATAAAGTATGAAATAAAGTATGAAATAAATATGAGACCCCGTAAAAAAATGAATATTTTTCGAGAATTTCTGGCATAAAGGGGCGTATTTGTTTCTTTTAAGATTAAGAAAAGTAATATCTATTTTGCACATTTCAAGTTGTACATTTCAACTTGAATTAGGGATTCCGCGTACAAATACAAGCGGTCGGTCATTAAGTACATATACACATCTGGGTATATATGTATTACCATTATATATTAGAAATAATAAAGAAAGAGGAGAATTTAAAATGCGAGATCTAAAAACATATCTCTCCGTGGCACCGGTAGTAAGTACTCTATGGTTCGGGTCTTTAGCAGGTTTATTGATAGAGATCAATCGTTTTTTTCCGGATGCGTTGATATTCCCCTTTTTTTCATTCTAGTTATTGATATGGGAGGGGGGGAAGAGGATTAGAGATACAATCAAATATCTGTAACTAATCCCTTCCCTTTTTTTTTAGAATATACGTTAGAAAAACAAATAAAGGGATTCCTCCTCGGTGAAACTAGTAACTCGGGCCAGGTTTAAATGAAATTAATAAAAAATAGAGTGAAATGTGATGGTTGGGGCAATAATATCATACAAGATACTTAAATGAAAATTAAATGCTGTACGGCAATTTAAAATTATAAATCTAGTAATATAGTTAGAAATCATTATATTACTTATTATTAATATATTGTTATTATTACTATATTCATTTATATTGATTTATTGCAACGAAATCTTTCTTTCATAATTAGATTTCGAGTTACCTGTTTCTTTTTTTTTTCGTTCCTTTCTTCTTCCTCGTTTCGGATCGGAAAATTAAAGAATTGAATGAATCAAAAACCAAAGGAGGCTCATGGCCAAGGGTAAAGATGTCCGAGTAACGGTGATTTTGGAATGTACCAGTTGTGTTCGAAATCGTGTTAATAAGGAATCAATGGGCATTTCCAGATATATTACTCAAAAGAATCGACATAATACGCCTAGTCGATTGGAATTGAGAAAATTCTGTCCCTGTTGTTACAAACATACGATTCACGGGGAGATAAAGAAATAGATCTAACCGGTCGCTCGTGTGTCAGTCTTCCGTTCCAAGGAAGATGAAAAATGACATATTAGATATATCTAATATCTATTGATTTAAATATAAACAAACCAAATCCTATTTCGATCGGATCAACCGTGATGGAGAATTAAGAAATAGGATCTTTAGGATAAGGAATAAACAAACCATGGATAAATCCAAGCGAATCTTTCTTAAATCCAAGCGATCTTTTCGTAGGCGTTTGCCTCCGATCCAATCGGGGGATCGAATTGATTATAGAAACATGAGTTTAATTAGTCGATTTATTAGCGAACAAGGAAAAATATTATCTAGACGGGTGAATCGATTGACCTTAAAACAACAACGATTAATTACTATTGCTATAAAACAAGCTCGTATTTTATCTCTGTTACCTTTTCTTAATAATGAGAAACAATTTGAAAGAAGCGAGTCAACCGCTAGAACTACTGGTCTTAGAACCAGAAAAAAATAGGCTGACTCTTGAATTGAATCAAAAAAAAATTCCAATCCAAACTCAAATGCGGGATTGACGCTTTTTTTTTCTAAAAATAGGAAATCCGGATTTGATTGTCGTTCGAAAAAAAAAAATTGGGGAAGAAGAAGAAATATTTTTTATTGAATGTGTTTCTTCATTTTCATTTTGACGACTTTTTCATATTTTATTATACTAATTTCTACTCTACCTTCCCAGAGTTCATTTTCCAGGGAACTCCATTTAAACCATTCCAACGGATTCCTTCCACTCTCTTTATTTTATGATCTCATTGGAAATCATATAAAGACAACTCCTATTTAATATAGCTATTTGTGCAAGTATTTTACGATTAAGAAGCAACTGTTTCTTGTACAGATTGTGTATTAATTTACTATAACTAAAGTATACTTTATTGTCTCGAATTACTGCATTTATACGAGTGATCCACAAACGACGAAAATCTCTCTTTTGTCTACCCCTATCCCGATGAGCAGAAACCAAAGCTCTTATTTTCTGTTGAGTAATAGTCCGCGTAAGTCTTGAATGAGCCCCTCGAAAAGTTGATGCAAATAAACGGATTTTTGTTCTACGTCTTCGAGCTATATACCCTCGTTTAATTCTGGTCATTGAATAAATGAAACTTTGATGAATAACTAATTGATTTCCTTTCTTTCAGTTATTCCCTTCCCGTGTCCTAGTCTATTAATAACAAAACGGATTCTTCCAATGTATAAAATAAAAATTCCAATGGCTTTTGCTACTCTAACCTTCCCGACCACGATTTTTTTCTAGGCATTTCCCCTCGAAAATAAAAATTGTATTGATACTAGGTAAAACACATAGTAAATAAAAAAGTAATAAATATAAATGGATTATAGTGGGTTCCATCGTTTCTATGGTTACTTCTTAAACGGCGAGGTCCTCTCTATACACCGGAGCCCTTCCCTCATTTAATCAATGTTATTGTTAACTTGTACAGTTCACACTCTTTGGCTCTACCCATAATTATCTAGTACTAGGTCTTTCACAACGAGATCTACTTATACAGTAACGGTATTTAATTATGAAGATTAGCTGAGTAGCTGACCCTGTTAGTCCGTTCTTGCAAGAATAAGGCCTAAATTTTCTACTTTTTAAAATAAGATTTCCCCCGCTTAATGAATACCATTTGATATCAATGGGGAATTCTTTCTCATCTTAAATTTAAAATTGAGGTGATTGGATTTGCACCAACGGGAACCATACATTTGATACCCCAATCGAAGGATAGATCTTTTTTTTTTTAAGATATTGAATATTCAATGGAGTTCGTCCATTCTATCCTACTCACAGGTACGGATCGGTGATACTGGATCAATTGTTTTCTTTCTTTTGTCCTAGTCCATGGTCTGAACGAGTCGCACATACACCCTAGTACATGTTCCTCGTCGCTGAGGACATCCTCCAAGAGCGGGGGATTTCGTGACATTTCTGATTGGCTGTCTTGTGTTTCTAATAAGTTGTTTAATAGTTGGCATGTTGAATCATATATATAATGGGCTGGTTTAGATCGACCTTAACCGGATGCTTAGGAATTCTTTTTTTCTATATTTTGAATTTCTATATTAAGAAATTCGATTAATAAATAGAATATTAAATCCGGTAAGAAAAAAAAATCCCAAATCACGAATTCGTGTGAAATCCTTGTTCTTTTTCTTTGTTATTCAGTCGCTACAAGATCAACAATTCCATGAGCTTGGGCTTCTGTTGCTGACATAAAAACATCTCTTTCCATGTCTTCGGATACAACCCATAAGGGTTTGCCTGTCCTTTGTGCATAAACCCTTGTGATGGTTTCGCGTAGCTTCAGCAGTTCTTCCGCTTCCAGGATAAATTCTCCCGTCTGTGCCTCATAAAAAGAACTGGCAGGTTGATGGATCATTACCCTGATGATATAATGATATAACATAAAAATGTTTCTTCTATCTCGCATGATGAAAGTGAAAGGTGAGGAGATAAAGAATAATAAAAAAAAGATATAATTGAACAACCGTACAGGCATCTTTTGCGCATTGCATACGGCTCTATAATGGAATTCACTTTTTTTACCTTACTTACATCGAAGAAATATAAAATAAATTATAGGGTCTATCAGACTCAGGTTGGTAAATGATCCAATAACCACCCTTCCTTTTGTAGTAGTTCAAAAATACTATAAAAATACTATGATGGTTCCGTTGCTTTATATATTTATATTTATTTTGTCTGTTATTTAGCAATCCCAAAGTTTCTTTTTTTTTTTTTTATTTTAAAATAAAAAAAGATTTATTTTCTTTCATATTCTTTCATAACATAAATATTGTTAAGATTAAGAGCCCCTGGTGTGAAAATAAAAAAGTTTGTGACGCTGAAATAGGCCTCCCGATAGATTGGCTAAAATCGAAAATACCTTTTATCTCATACTACTCTTTCGATACATAATCTAAGGGTTTTAAAAAAATTTCTCATATCGAATTCGAAGTGCCATGCTATTATTACTTAATATTCAGATTTCATATAGTGTGAAGGCATAGTTTTCTTTTTTCTCTCAAATCAAATAAAAAACTCATTGGCGCCGAGCGTGAGGGAATGCTAGACGTTTGGTAATTTCCCCTCCGACAAGAATAAAAGATCCCATCGAAGCGGCTAATCCCATGCATACTGTCTGTATATCTGGTCGCACAAATTGCATAGTATCATAAATAGCTACTCCGGGTATTACCCATCCGCCAGGAGAGTTTATAAACAAATACAGATCTTTGGTATCATCCTCTATGCTGAGATATACCATAAGACCAATAAGTTGATTCGAGATCTCGCTATCAACCCCCTGGCCTAAAAAAAGTAATCTTTCTCGATAAAGTCGGTTGATTGGGATAAAACAGTATCCCTTAGAAACCGTACATGCACCTTTTGATGCATACGGTTCAACAAAAATCATGAAAAAAAGGAATCAATGTGTAGATTCTAGCTTTTTTTTCATAACAGGTTTTTTTAACTTATAAAAAGGGACTTTTCTTTCATTTTTCAAGAAAGATGAGTTTTGGCCTGTTTTGTTTATCTAAAAAAAAATGACTAAACTTATCTGACTAACTTCTCATTGATGTATTGTTTCATCGAGATACAATCTAAATCGCGATGTAATTTTCTTGTTGCTGACTGGGCTTCTTCAATTTTTTTAGGTTTATGCTCTACTCCGAGTAAAGATCCGCCCGATTTGGATTTGCACATATAGGACAAATGCCCCAATACCACGTCCTTTTTCTACGACTTCCCTTTTTTTTTTCAATTTATTTCACGTCTTCCAACAAATATTCAACGCATTCATCATATTACTCGATTGATTAATAGTTTGAGATCACTTCTATTTAGTATTTCTATTTAGAAATATATAAATAAATAGAAATAATTAAAATATGATATTAAGTCGTAATCCTAAATATATTTATTACCAATTGGTTTTCTTTCTAAACGGAGCCTGGATACTTCATTTGATTGGTCTAACCAAGCCAACCATAAATTATTCTAATTGATAATATTAATCCGTATACCCTCCCTAAAAAATGGATCTAATTGCACTTCACGCTCCAAATTTTTGATAATTGAATCAATCTTTCTTGGGCGAAAGAGGGGATATCTCGATCGGGGAAGAGAACGGGGAAATACCATATGCCCAATATATCTGACAAGTCGCACTATACGTCAATCCACAATGCATCTTCCTCTCCAGGACTTCGAAAAGGTACTCTTGGAACACCAATAGGCATTAAATAAAAGAAAAATTAAGTACTATATCTCACTTTGATGTGAAAGCGTAACAGTGGGTTTAGTGGCCTAATATAATACTATTGATTTTATATCCTATTTTATCCCTAGATTGACTAAGTTCATAAAAAAAGAAGAAAAAATGAATAAAGGAAAATTCTTACAAATAAGTCCTTTGAATGATGAACAAATATATATACATTCACTCATATAAAATGGTACCAACCCCCTTACCATTGCGTATTGGTACTTATCGGGTGTAGAATAGATCTGCTTCTTTTTGTTCCTACGAACAAAATAGTTTCGTTATTACTAAAAGTAATTATTACGAAAAGCATCAAACAAATATGAATCCTTTCCCCAAGAGAATCCCCTAAAAAAGGGGTCCATAGCATAGTTTTCTCCAATGCAATAAAGTTACATTGTGTCTATTTTTCGTTGATAAAGGGGTATTTCCATGGGTTTGCCTTGGTATCGTGTTCATACCGTCGTATTGAATGATCCCGGTCGTTTGATTTCTGTCCATATAATGCATACAGCTCTGGTTGCTGGTTGGGCCGGTTCGATGGCTCTATACGAATTAGCCGTTTTTGATCCCTCTGATCCTGTTCTTGATCCAATGTGGAGACAGGGTATGTTCGTTATACCCTTCATGACTCGTTTAGGAATAACGAATTCATGGGGCGGTTGGAGTATTACAGGGGGGACTGTAACGAATCCGGGTATTTGGAGTTACGAAGGTGTGGCCGGGGCACATATTGTGTTTTCTGGCTTGTGTTTTTTGGCAGCTATCTGGCATTGGGTGTATTGGGATCTAGAAATATTTACTGATGAACGTACAGGAAAACCCTCTTTGGATTTGCCTAAGATCTTTGGAATTCATTTATTTCTCTCAGGGGTGGCTTGCTTTGGTTTTGGTGCATTTCATGTAACAGGATTGTATGGTCCTGGAATATGGGTGTCCGATCCTTATGGACTAACCGGAAGGGTACAAGCCGTAAATCCAGCGTGGGGTGTGGAGGGTTTTGATCCTTTTGTTCCGGGAGGAATAGCTTCTCATCATATTGCAGCAGGGACCTTAGGCATATTGGCAGGTCTATTCCATCTTAGTGTTCGTCCACCCCAACGTCTATACAAAGGATTACGTATGGGAAATATTGAAACCGTACTTTCCAGTAGTATTGCCGCTGTCTTTTTTGCAGCTTTTGTAGTTGCTGGAACTATGTGGTATGGTTCAGCAACTACCCCGATTGAATTGTTTGGTCCCACGCGCTATCAATGGGATCAAGGATACTTCCAACAAGAAATATATCGAAGAATTGGTGCTGGCTTAGCCGAAAATCAAAGTTTATCCGAAGCTTGGTCTAAAATTCCTGAAAAACTAGCTTTTTATGATTACATCGGCAATAATCCGGCAAAAGGTGGATTATTCAGAGCAGGCTCCATGGACAACGGGGATGGAATAGCCGTTGGGTGGTTAGGACATCCTATCTTTAGAGATAAAGAGGGGCGTGAACTTTTTGTACGTCGTATGCCGACATTTTTTGAAACATTTCCGGTTGTTTTGGTCGACGGGGACGGAATTGTTAGAGCTGATGTTCCTTTTAGAAGGGCAGAATCAAAATATAGTGTCGAACAAGTAGGTGTAACTGTTGAGTTCTATGGCGGCGAACTGAACGGAGTCAGTTATAGCGATCCCGCTACTGTGAAAAAATATGCTAGACGTGCTCAATTGGGTGAAATTTTTGAATTAGACCGTGCTACTTTGAAATCCGATGGTGTTTTTCGTAGCAGTCCAAGGGGTTGGTTTACCTTTGGGCATGCTTCGTTTGCTTTGCTCTTCTTCTTCGGACACATTTGGCATGGTGCTAGAACCCTGTTTAGAGATGTTTTTGCTGGTATTGATCCGGATTTAGATGCTCAAGTGGAATTTGGAACATTCCAAAAACTTGGAGATCCAACTACAAGAAGACAGGTAGTTTGATACAATATTGCTTTGTTACTTTTCGTTTTTAGTTTATTTGACTGACTATAGGGTTGGGGTACCGGATAAATCTTGATTTGGCATTTGACTCGCTGCCTTTTCTTTGACTTTTGTTCTTTCTTTATCCGGGAGACGATCCCAAATAAACAGGTATGGAAGCTATAATTGTAAACCACGATCGAATCTATGGAAGCATTGGTTTATACATTCCTTTTAGTCTCAACTCTAGGAATAATTTTTTTCGCTATCTTTTTTCGCGAACCGCCTAAAGTTCCAACTAAAAAGTAAAAAGGTGAAATAATTTTTCATTATCTCAATTGAAAGTAATGATCCTCCCACTATTGGGAGGATCATTACTTCAACTAGTCCCCGTGTTCCTCGAATGGATCTCTTAGTTGTTGAGAGGGTTGCCCAAACGCAGTATATAAGGCGTACCCAGTAAAACTTACAAGTAAACCAGATAAAAAGATGGCAACTAGGGTTGCTGTTTCCATTATTATATAGTTTTAAGACATTATATAGTTTTAAGACCACAATGGATCTATGATAAGATCATTTATTTACAACGGAATGGTATACAAAGTCAACAGATCTTAATGAATATAAAATATTATGGCTACACAAACCGTTGAGGGTAGTTCTAGATCTGGCCGCCCAAAACGAACTAATGCCGGAAGTTTATTGAAACCATTGAATTCAGAATATGGTAAAGTAGCTCCTGGTTGGGGAACTACTCCTTTGATGGGTCTCGCAATGGCTCTATTTGCAGTATTTCTATCTATTATTTTGGAGATTTATAATTCTTCCATTTTATTGGATGGAATTTCAATGAATTAGATTCACAAGAACCATTAACTAGCTTTTTCAATACAAAGTGAAGCATTTAGTTTTCTTATTTTTATCCCATTCTATTTTATTTTGGTAGTTCGACCGTGGAATTTCTTTTTTTCTGTATTTCCGGAATATGAGTGTGTGACTTGGTATAATTGATCCTATGGCTAGTACAGAGAATGGGTCTGTCATCTTGATAGAGATGGTTTTACTTCGTCGGATATTCATTTTAGTATCTGGAGCACGGAATATATAAAATAGATTACATAGATTACAAAGTATTAGAACTATGATTCATACTTAATAGTCAGACCTCGCGGCCGGACTCCAAAAAATTTTTCAAAGAGTTAGAAGTTATAAATAGAAAGATTTTTATTCTTTCAAACCTCCGTTTATGCTTATTTTGATCAAAGGACAAAGATTTCTTTGGATTTTTAGTCATTATATCTAGTCATTGAATAAGTGATGATCCAACGGTTCTTACTCAGGGAATTTTGGGACTTAGTTTGAGGAGGTTTTATTGAATCATCGTGGTTCTAGTATGAATCTGAGGTTTTAATCGATTCATAGGGTCTTAACAAGAGAATTCCTATCAATAATAAAAAAAAACAGCAGTAAAGCCGCATTACACATAAATAACAACAAAGAAAATAGGTAAATAGAAGATTCAAGAGGCCTATAACGATCAATATAGAGACGAATGAGCCGACTTGATTTTTTGGCATTATAACCACAAGGAATAGTTTTCGGGTTTTTATTCTTTCATATCTTCAGAAAAAATAGAATCATAGAATTAAGAAATTTAAAACTTTCTATTCCACACATCCGTTAGAACTAGTATTGGGGTGTTTCTGTTTGAGCCGTACGAGATGAAATTTTCATATACGGTTCTCGGGGGGGGTCTCCTCGGTTTACCTATCTCAATAAAATCTATGATTGGTTCGAAGAACGTCTTGAGATTCAGGCAATTGCAGATGATATAACTAGTAAATATGTTCCTCCTCACGTCAACATATTTTATTGTCTAGGAGGAATTACGCTTACTTGTTTTTTAGTACAAGTAGCTACGGGGTTTGCTATGACTTTTTATTATCGTCCGACCGTTACAGAGGCTTTTGCTTCTGTTCAATATATAATGACTGAAGCTAACTTTGGTTGGTTAATCCGATCAGTTCATCGATGGTCGGCAAGTATGATGGTCCTAA